CCAGTGGATAAATAAGGAATACGGAAACAAAAACAGCGATTGGAGCAGAGAATGAAATTGCATTATAAGGCCGCAATTGAACAGACCGAGCAAGTTCAAATTGACGTAACATGAAACCTATTAGTGCAAAAGCCCCATGGAGAGCGACAAAAGTCCACAGACCGCCTAATTGACACCAACGAGTAAAATCCCCTTGCGCTTCCGGGCCCCATAGTAGCAACAAAGAGTGTGCTAAACTATTGGCAGGGGTGGAAACTGCCGCGGTTAAGAAATTACAACCTTCCAAATAGGAACTAGCCAATCCATGGGTATACCAAGAAGTTACAAAAGTTGTCCCTGTAAACCAACCCCCTAAAGCGAAATAAGCACAAGGAAAGAGCAATAGGCCGGACCATCCTACAAAAACGAAACGGTCCCTTCGTAACCAGTCGTCCATAATATCAAATAGATCATTTTCTTCTTTAGTAACTCTACCAAGGGCTATAGTCATAGTGATCCTCCTATTCAATTACTTCAACCATTTCCGAGCACCTCATATCACTTCCAAGGCATACGATAGTTTGATTATCTGTGGACGATTTCTTTCTCGTTCAATGCCCTTTTTCAAAGGTCTCGAAGATAGAAATTTTGCATTTTTATCTATGGGGTCACAACCGAGGTCGTGGTAAATCCATGAATTTGATTCGATTAGTTTTTCTTATACTATAGAAATAAACATTTGAATTCAGCATTATTCCATGACTCCTATTTCAAAGCCTATCTTTTAAGGAAAAATGAAAATAAAAGTAACCCCTCTTTTCCCACTCGCTCTCTATTGCATGGGTGGAAGAACAAAAATTGGATTCTGAAAAAAAAAAGAAAGATATTGAAAAAAATTGACTTTCGAAATCAATTTTTATGTGTAGCGGAAAGGAGTTGCGATTTCTTCTTATTCCTATAGAACATCTAGTAACAAGAATATGAAATCGTAAATAGCGAAAAATTCTTGCCTTGCGCGGTCTAAGTCTAAGGAAATAAAAAAAATCCGCTTATACAATTTCATCTACATCGAATTTATATATCAGAATAGTGGATAGAGGCATCATTCAAGGAGTCAGGTCTACTTACTTTATCTTTCTTTCCAATTTTATGGTGGGTTTGATAAGAACCCTTTTTGTTTTGTTTATAAATAATCGAAAAAAGAGTTTTTTATTTTTTATATAACCTGCTTGTTTTATTATAACAAGTCCTATATGAAAATGCCCGCTGAAGAGAAAATCTATCTGATTGTTTCTCAGCCAATATCGAATTTTAGAAAGAAAAAACAAGAATTTTCTTCTTTTTTTTATTAACATTAAGAAATTTTATTAACATTAAGAAAAAAGAATATAATTAAAATGGAATTGGCAATATAATTTTTATGGACTTTTGAAAGAAAAAGGAAGGATTTTTTGCAATCGTTATTTCTTGCCTCTGTCATATCACGGAAACCTTTCGATTTGGAACGGGGAGAGATGGCTGAGTGGACTAAAGCGGCGGATTGCTAATCCGTTGTACAATTTTTTTGTACCGAGGGTTCGAATCCCTCTCTTTCCGCCCCCTCGGATCATTTGGGACTTTCGAATTGGAAGGAATTCTGACCCCCAGATTTTCTCATAGATAAATGTACGAAACAAATCCAATTTGTAAGAAAAAATTCCAAAAAAATTTGGATTTTTACTCCTCACGCCCAGGATTACGTCCTGGGTCATTAGATAAGAATCCAAAGATAAAGAGGGAAACAAAGAATATCACTACTGTATAAACAAAAAGTTTGAGAGTAAGCATTACATAATCTCCAAGATTTTTTTTTAAGGAATAGATTACCCGTTTTTCCTTACCACACAGATCCACTAGGATGGGTTTTGTTTATTTTTACACCTAAAAATGCAAAAATCAATTCTGGAAAAAAATTGCAAGAATTGATTTATAATAAGCACTCTTATCAATATCAAAAATTAGGTTAAGTATTGTGTGGGTACCTAAAGGTACCTGCTCAACGTAGGTGCAGGGGGTGGGGTAGAAAGGCGGATCCCAATTTATTGCTGCAGCTATACATTCAATGTAGAAGAATTCGAATTTGAGAATCGAAGGTTCATAATATAAGACTTCTCGGCTTTTATTCATTTTTAGAATTTTTTTGGAATGAATACATCATTCAATTTGGCAGACAGAACAGAGTAGTAAAGATTTCATCGAAAACTTACAGCAGCTTGCCAAACAAAGGCTAATAGAAAAAAGAGTATAGGTATGACAGGCATAAAATCCACGATTGGGTTGAAAATGGCATAAGCTTCGGGCAATTTGGCGAAGAAAAAACTAGTCGGATAAAGAACAGAATTAAAACAGATACAGGTTAAACTAAGTATATTAGGCATAACAAGCATTTCGTTCTTGTAGAGTAGATAATTGGATTTTGATTGAGTTATTTTTCTAAGGGAAAAAAGAAAAGGCGGGTTCAAAATCCTTTTTTCTTCGGACTTTCCCAAATGCAAAATACCTCCTTGTATTCGCACTCTCAAATGAGAATGGAAGAAATTCGACTTTCATATAATATCTTAATAGAATTCCATGTAATGATCAATGCATTTTTTGGATTCTATATTATCCGCATGTCTAGAATCCTAGCAAGAGAGTATCCCTCATTTTTTATGTAATTGAAGTGGGATTGACGAATAACAAATAAACATAATAGTGTTTATTAGTGTCGCATAAAACCAGAAATGGGGCGTGGCCAAGTGGTAAGGCAGCGGGTTTTGGTCCCGTTACTCGGAGGTTCGAATCCTTCCGTCCCAGATTTTTTCTGATGAAACGAAAGATGAAATTATATTGTACCCCACACGAGACAAAAGAAAGTTTATTAAAGAGAATAATTATCTCTTATGAACTCTTAGATTAGATGCATTTCTAAGCATTCTTTTTCTTTCTCAGAAAACATAATCAAGTGTCAAGTCCAGTCAAATTGAATATCTTTATTTTCATGAAAAATTGGGTCTATCAGTCACATTCAGGATATGCCCCTACTACTACTCATTACTCATATGTGTTTTTATGTGTTTTGAAATTCGAACTTCTTAGATAAACTTTATGCTCCATATCCATGAAGGGGGAATTCTTACATGATACATTTGACATCTAATGTGAAAGAAAAGAAGGACCCCCTATTTCTTTTTCCCGAACTAAAGAACTAAAGTAAGTAAATAAAAAGAAAATAAAGGGGGTATCCTAATTCTATATTTCATGGCCAGATTAAAGAATAGGAAGTTTTTAGTTTCAGCACAGGTCTTAAAACTTTTGACCAAGATCGGCTTGCGAAAAAAGAAAAAGGGTTTCTATTCTATGGATAGGAACTCCATTTTTGTATTTTAGATATTATCTGATTTGCAAATATCCATTTCTAAATCAATGGAATGTGAGGATTAGAGAGAAATTCATATATTCTGTCTACTCGGCTTTCGAATTAATTGAAAAAATTTTAAACTTGACATAAAACACTGTATAAAAAATGAGACCTATCCCTTTATGATAGAGATAGATTTTTGTTGTATTATATTATTAGTAAAAAGTAAAAAGGGCCCCTCTTTGGTTAAACGAAAACCATCTCGATCTGCGATTCTTTAAATATCCAGAATGATCCATTCTGGTAAGGATAAGGTAAGAACTGTTCGTTGGATAGAATGGATTCAAAAAATCATACTTCTCCTGATTTTTGATTTGGAGTTGCTTCTTTTAGGTAAAAGAAAGAATGCTATAAGTAAAAGCAAAGGCCTTAATTTGACTTTACACGAAATGTGTTTTTTTTTTTTACTTCATTTTTTCCCCTCTTTTGGTATTCGAGTCGAAGAAGTACGAGAATTCTATAACTACCAAAAAACTTTCAATCTTTTCATTGGAATAGTTTATTTAGTTAATAGTTAATTGTTTTTGTTATGGAAAAATATATTGCTAATCTAATTCTAATATAGTAATTAAATTAATTAAACTTTTTTTGAGGTTGATAGTTTATTTGTTGGAGAAGAGTCGATCCTTCGCTTCTCATTTCAGGATTGACCATCTCGAGTCCTCTGTTGAGGATGGAAATTCAATAAAAAATAAGTCTTAAGCAAACTTGTTTATTCGTCTTTTTCGAACTATGTTTCCTTCATATGATAGAATATGGGTTTAAACATATGATAGAATATGGGTTTAAATAAATTGGATATTTGCGGAGTCTTCCCCGATAAATACTTATTTCTTTTATCCATATTTCTCCATAGATAGCAAGTTTGAATTAGTATACAAAAAACTAAACTAAACCAATGACTATTCATGATCCCATCCATATTGGGTCAATTCCCTATACCACTTTGCAATGAAATTAGAGGAATGTTTGTTATGGTAAAACTTCGTTTAAAACGATGTGGTAGAAAGCAACGTGCGACTTGAAGGACATGATCGATTGTGGATTTTGTTATCCATCATTTTCCATAGTAATGAAAATGCTCTTGGCTCGACATAGTCTGTTCTATTCGTCCCGAACCAAATTTGTGCTGGGTTGTTTGTAAGTAAATAGTACACGATGGAGCTCGAGAGGACAGAATTGATTTTTTATCAAGGGAAAGAATCTAGGGTTAGTGAAAACTAATAAATTAGGCCAACTTTGTCAGTCTATCCTTAATATAGAAATCGAAAGGTTAAAATAAGAAGAAAGTCCAATTTTGGAAGATTGGAAAAACTCTTTCAATTAAAAGTCTATCAGAATCAATCGCCCATATTCGATTTCTATAGAAGAGGGAAATGCTTTATCGAAGGAAATAAGAAAAAAAGGGTATGTTGCTACTCTTTTGAAAGAAAAAAGAATAGGAATTCCCGAAGTAATGTCTAAACCCAAGGATTTCACAAATCAAAGATAAAGAATTCCGGAACAAGTAAACGCGATTTTCAATTGTCTCAACAATAGAATTGGATCAGAATAAGGAATAAAAGTCAATTCGTTCGAGATGAGACAAAGAAAAGAGTTTAGAGACGACTCAAAAAATTTGGAAGGATTTTTCCTTTTAAGTCTGTCAGTCAAAATTAACCAACTTGAGTCATGAGTATAAATGCAATTTGTTTTTTCTGTAAGGAAATTAATGCAAGTCATAGTCGAATTTCTATCTACTTGTATTATAGACAGAAATTCGAATCTTTTTCTCGAGCCGTATGAGGAGAAAACCTCCTATACGTTTCTAGGGGGGGCATTGTTTAGCTACATCTATCCCAATAAGCTGTCTATCGAATCGTTGCAATTGATGTTCGATCTCGAAGAGAAGGAAGAGATCTTCGAAAAGTAGGTTTTTATGATCCGATAAAGAATCAAACTTGTTTAAATGTTCCAGCTATTCTCTATTTCCTTGAAAAGGGTGCTCAACCTACAAGAACTGTTTATGATATTTTAAGGAAGGCAGAATTCTTTAAAGAAAAAGAAGGAACTTTGAGTTAATTGAAGAACTAAATGAATAAAAAAGTAGGAGAGGATCACTAGTATCCCTCGTTGTCTAATTATTTAGACACAATTTGCCTCTTTCTTAGTCCTATTTTTGACTGGATTTATGTCGTGCTAATCCAACATAAGCCCTTATTTTATTTACTTTTTCTATCTAATTTGTTTTCTTACCATTGTATTTCCATTGACAAAGGTCTATTGAACAAATAGAATTTGTAGATAGATGGGTCTCTTTATCCTCACTCCATATTAGGTTTTTCTGTCTACACTTCGCTCAAATGATAGGGTTGTCCCTCTTGCATGTACTCTCATACAAGATTTCTTTATATAAAGAAATCTAAATTGCTAAAAAAATGACAATTTTGCTATCGTGATTGGGGCCGCTCCTTTTTTAACCTTAGTGAAATTTAGCCGGACCTGTTCATTTTGGCATTTGAGTGTTTTTAATGGGCGATAAAATCTTTCTTTTAATGTTTTGCTAGTTCAATGTTTTGACAGGAGCGTGCGGTGTAATTCCATTGATTTTTTGGTTTCGATCGTATCTAAGATCCTATTTTATCTGGGTTGCTAACTCAATGGTAGAGTACTCGGCTTTTAAGTGCGACTATGATCTTTTACACATTTGGATGAAGCAACAAATTCGTCCAGACTCTTGGTAGAGTCTAGAAGACCACGACTGATCCTCAAGGGTAATGAATGGAAAAAATAGCATGTCGTAATAAAATCAATTTCTTATTTTTGATTTTTGGAATGGAATAAAAAATTCCGATTTTCTGGGTCTAGTGAATAAATGGATAGAGCCTGGCTCCAATTCTGGTAAAATAAAAAGCAACGAGCTTAACTTCTTAATTGAAATGATTCCCCGATCTAATTAGACGTTAAAAATAGATTAGTGCCTGATGTGGGGAAAGGTTGGGTTTTCCTATGAACGGACCCTTGATTTTTTCTTTTTTTTTTTTTTTTAGAAATCCTAATTATTCTTGATTATGGATTGAAAAGGGATGTTATGGATTGAATGTGTAAAAGAAGCAGTATATTGATAAAGAGACTGGATTCCAAAGTCAAAAGAGCGATTGGCCTGCAAAAATAAAAGATTTGTTCTCTTTTGTAATTAGAACAAACATAAACTAATTGGATAGAAAAGGAAAAGATCTGTGGATTAGATTCCTTTTCTTTCCAGGGTTTGTATTAAAAAATGCAACACCCTGTTTTGACCATATTGCACTATGTATCATCATTTGAGAAACCGAGAAATGCTTCTTCTTTCTGATTCAAGTAGAAATACAAATGGAAAAATTGGAAGGGTATTCAGAAAAACAGAAATCTCGTCAACAATACTTCGTTTACCCACTTCTCTTTCAGGAGTATATTTATGCATTTGCCCATGATTATGGATTAAAAGGTTCCGAACCTGTGGAAATTGTTAGTTGTAATAACAAGAAATTTAGTTCACTACTTGTGAAACGTTTAATTATTCGAATGTATCAGCAGAATTTTTGGATTAACTCGGTTAATCATCCTAACCAAGATCGATTGTTGGATTACAACAATTTTTTTTATTCTGAGTTTTATTCTCAGATTCTATCTGAGGGGTTTGCGATCGTTGTAGAAATCCCATTCTCGCTACGAGAATTATTTTGTCCGAAAGAAAAAGAAACACCAAAGTTTCAGAATTTACGATCTATTCATTCAATATTTCCCTTTTTAGAAGACAAATTTTTGCATTTACATTATCTATCACATATAGAAATACCCTATCCTATCCATTTTGAAATCTTGGTTCAACTCCTTCAATACCGGATCAAAGATGTTCCATCTTTGCATTTATTGCGATTCTTTCTCAACTACTATTCGAATTGGAATAGTCTTATTACTTCAATGAAATCGATTTTTCTTTTGAAAAAAGAAAATAAAAGACTATTTCGATTCCTATATAACTCTTATGTATCAGAATATGAATTTTTCTTGTTGTTTCTTCGTAAACAATCTTCTTGCTTACCATTAACATCTTCTGGAAC